CTATTATGATTATTATGAGACTCCATAATATTAGATACTATAGAGTCTAGATATAGTAAGATAGACTATAGAGTATAAAGCGGGTAGCGGGAATCGAACCCGCATCGTTAGCTTGGAAGGCTAGGGGTTATAGTCGACGTTGATTCATCATTTTTAACGTCTCTAATTCAAAACCGAACATGAAACTTTGCTTTCATTCGGCTTCTTTATCGAATATGGATAAATTTCCCCATATAAGACGTGAACGAAATAAAAAAAAATAATAATAAAATAAAAAATTCGATCCATAACATCTATGTCAGCTTTTTTGTCTTAATGCATTCAAAACACTTCGCTTTCTAGATGATCCCTCTAGAAGAGGGTGGTTTTAACAATCTTTCTAATTACTTCGTTCTCTATTGCTATTTGAGAGAATCCTTAGGAAACGGATGTTGTTTCCACCGAGCTAAAACAATATGTCGATGTCTCTAGTAAACCAAAAGCATCGTTTAATGGCTATTTTGCTTCAATCTCCCCTATTCCAAAATCCAAAAGTTGAAGATTTAGTTACGATTAGAACTACACTTTTCTATCTTTATCCATGGATTCTTTATTCATACTCATTTAATTGGAAGTATTGATTCAATTCAATAAAATTATGTTTCGTAATTTAATTTCATAATCCAATTTTTCAATTTTTAATTGACTCTTGGATACAAATCACGAGAATGTATGTTCTTCCTCGAGTCTTTCATTGAAAGGTAAAGGATTAAATCCTTTTAAGAAATAAAATTTTTGATCGGAATATGAATCAAACCGAAGGACCCCTTAACTATTAAGGACTATTAAGGGGATTAATAGAACGAATCACACTTTTACCACTAAACTATACCCGCTGCGGTGCCATTATTGTATATAATTGTATAATTATTGTATATAATTGTATATAAAAGGGCCTTTTGTCGAGTAAGGTAATCAGGAGAAACCAATATAGAATCAGAAAAGAATCATGAAAATTAGAGCGGTGAGGTATTTCATTAGGGAACCTAATGAGATTAGGAAAAGGGGGCTCGTTTAAATAACTAAATCAAAAGTTCTTTCTTTTTTGGAGGGTTTTTGACGGATATGGCTTGACAAAACTACTTAAGTTCAAAATGAATTGTGCAAGAATCCGTAATTTTATTTCTTTTTTTTTTCAGTAAAATATAAAAAAAAGTAGAAATAATAAAATAAAAAATGACACTTTGATTCTATATCATAGGAATGAAAACAGTCCCGCTTCTGATTGTTGTTGTTTCAATAACAAGCATTTTTCAAATCAAATAAATTATTTTTTTCTACTACGATTCATTGGAACAAAAAAAGGCCCCGGCTAGGTACTGACCGGGGCCAGGTCGCGGAAATAAAAAAAGGGCCCCTTTTCGGACGAAAAAAAGATATTCTTATCTATTCTTTTATATAGAATCAAAAGAAGTATTCTTTTTTTTTTTTTTATAAATAAAAATTTTATTATATATTGATTTCTATTGATTATATATTGATTGGAATATTGAGTTATATTGAGTTGGAGATATCTCTTTCGAGCCTTTACTTTATCTAAAACTTTATCTAAATGGAATTGGAATCGCTGATATGAGAAAAGTTATATATAAATAAAAAAAAAGCGAGATACGAGATAATAAAATATATAATAAAGAGATAAAAAAGAGCTTTTTTCAAGCCTTACTTTTTGTGTAATGTAACATAGTAATTATCCTTTTTCAATTGGGAGAGATGGCTGAGTGGACTAAAGCGTCGGATTGCTAATCCGTTGTACGAGTAATTCGTACCGAGGGTTCGAATCCCTCTCTTTCCGTTTCCGTTGATGACTTAGTATTTTATTTATCTTTTGAATTTATCGAACCCCTTTTTATTTTTTTTTTTTTATTTATTTTATTTATTTAATAGTTAAAGATGTGGAATAGATAAAATCCGAAGAGCATTTAAAAATCAAACAAGAAAAAAAAAATAAAACAAAAAAACCTTATTTTTTATTCTTCACGTCCAGGATTACGCCCTGGATCATTAGATAGGAACCCGAAGATGAAGAGAGAAACAAAAAATATCACTACTGTGTAAACAAAGAGTTTGAGAGTAAGCATTACACAATCTCCAAGATCATTTTTGAGGTTGGGAAAAAAAGAGAATAGATTCCCTGTTTTTATACCACATATCCTGTTTTGACACCAATAAATGAAGTAATTTCTAGAAATAGAAAAGAATGTTCATAAATTCATTTGTAATTCATTTGTAATAAGAGTCGAGTCTTTCATTACCAAAAATTTTCTTTCATACCCACAATTAGATATTGTGGGGGACTCTGATAGGGTCTTTTCAATGGAAGGGAAAAAAAGGGAAGGGAAAAAAAGGCCAGAATGAGGAAATGAGGTGATCCGGATTTATCACGGCTATACAAGAATTTCAATGTTTGAATTGAAGGTTCATACTGTAAGACTTATCTGATCTTATCAATTGTTAGAATTTTTTTTGCTCGAATAGGTCGTGAATTTTTCTAGGACAGTATTAAAGATCTCATCGAAAACTTACAGCAGCTTGCCAAACAAAAGCTAAGAGAAAAAAGAGCACAGGGATTACTGGCATAACATCCACGATTGGATTCAAAAAAGCGTAGGCCTCGGGCAATTTGGCGAAGAAAAGACTGCTTGAATAAAAGGAAGAATTAAGACAGATACAGACCATACTAAAGATATTAAGCATAACAAAGATTTTGTTCTTGAATGAAGCTAATTATATTTTGATTGAGTTATAAAAATTATATTTTGATTAAGTTATTAATATATTATTGATATAAAATTATTGATATAAAAATCAATAAAGTATATAAATAAAGTATATAAAGTATAAAAAAAAATGAATAAAGTAAGGTAGGCCAAAAAACCCTTCTTTTAAAATTTTTTAAAATTCACCCAATCAAAAATTTTTTAATTCTCAAATCAAAAAAGAATAGAATAAATCATACTTTCATACAATATCTTAATTGAATTATATATTATGATCAATAAATTCAGTTTAATTCTAATTCTATATATACGCGTATCAAAATCCTAGCAACAACCTAATCTATTTCATAGATATTTTAACTGGAATTGACGAACAACCAATACTAATATTAATATTAATGTCTAGTAAGGTCGAATAGAAATGAAATGGGGCGTGGCCAAGCGGTAAGGCAACGGGTTTTGGTCCCGCTATTCGGAGGTTCGAATCCTTCCGTCCCAGAGCCTACTCATTATATATTTTATTATATATCATAATAATTCCTTCTTGAACAATCTTCTGTTTATAATAAATGTGATTCTTGTTTCTTATTTGTAATGATTCTTCTCTAAATCATATTCACAAATTTTATCGAGTTCAAATAACACGCAGATGTAATTGATAATTGAATCTATGTGTGATCCAGGAAAGATGGGGACATAATATGGATTTATCTTTCTTATGATGATAAAATTTATGATAAAATGCCGTCCTTACTGTAAAACTTTATTCAAATAATGATATCGAGATAGGCTTTTTTTTCAATTAAATCTTTTTAATGATTTCTTATGAGTCTTTAGTACTCGAAGAAGTGTAAGATTGGTGAATCCATCCTATCGAATCACTTGAGGATCTAGATGCAAAACGAACTTAGTACCGACCGAAGCAATGACTATTCATGATTCCATAATTGAATCAATTACATACCGGTTACAAACTAAAGGAAAGGAATGTTATGGTAAAACTTCGTTTGAAACGATGTGGTAGAAAGCAACGTGTGACTTGACGGACATGATCCGCTGTGGATTCTTACATTCACCATTTTCTATTATATAGAAATGAAGGTGCTCTTGGCTCGACATCGTTTGGTCTGTTACACACTAGAACCCCCATTTTTTATTGGGTTGGGATGTAAAATGTAAATAGTACATGGTGGAGCTCGAGTAGAAAGTATTGATTCATTTCTCAGGGGCAAGGATCTAGGGTTAGTGCCAATCAATAAGTTGGAACAACTTCGTAAATATGTAAATATATTTTCGATATAGAAATAGAAAGGATCCAATTCGAGCAAGTTTCAAATACAAAAGTAAAGTTTGTTGGAATTGGTAAAACTCTTTCGATCAAAATAAAAAGTGTATCACGCGGAAATCAATCGTTCATATGATTCTTTGATAGAAAAAAAATGGTATGTTGCTGCCATTTTGAAATGATTAAAGATCACCGAAGTAATGTCTAAACCCAATGATTCAAGGCAAAGATAAAGGATTTTGGAACAAGGAAATACCCTTTTCAATTGTCTCAACAACTAGATCAGAATGAAGAATCAAAATAGATTCTAAAAAGGAAAAACAAAAAGGGGGGTTAGAGACCACTCAATAAATAAAATGCCTAAAGGTTTTCCTTTGAGTTATTTGAGAGTTATCCAACTTGAGTTAGGGGGGTATAAATGATTTCTTTTTCGGGAAATCTTTTTCGGGAAAAAAGAAGAAAAAAGGACTTAAATCATAGTCTAATTGATTTGATGATTTTATGGAGCTGTTTTTCATTAGAATTCTATACAGAGACATAACTTTGAATCAAATCATTTTTCTCGAGCCGTATGAGGCGAAAACTTCTTATACGTTTCTAAGGGGGGTATTGTTTATCTACACCTATCCCAATGGGCCATTTATCGAATCGTTGCAATTGATGTTCGATCCCGAAGAGAAGGAAGAGATCTTCGGAAAGTTGGTTTTTATGATCCGATAAAGAATCAGACCTATTTAAATGTTTCTGCTATTTTATATTTCCTTGAAAAAGGCGCTCAACCTACAGGAACTGTTCATGATATTTCAAAGAAGGCGGGGGTTTTTACGGAACTTTGCCTTAACCAAACGGAAATTAATGAAATAAAAAAAACAGGGGATTAAGCTTTCTTAGTCTACTTATATTGCTTATTGATTGAATAAACTCGAGATTTTTTCTTACGTCTTCTTTTTCCTTAATTTATTCTTCCATTTACACCCTTTTTTTGTATTTTTTTGTATCTATATAAATTATTTATGTAGTGCCAATCCAACATAAGCCCTTACTTTGTAAGTTTGTATTATATTTAGTTTAATTTTTTTTTTTTCTATTATTAATATTAATTCAATTTAAATTATTTAAATTGAATTATTGAATTAATGGATTCTTTTGTTTTCTTCATTGTATTCTTTGTATTCTTTTATCAACATTCATATTGACAACAGTATATCAAACAAATATAATCTGATCGTGGGGAAATGGATCTATTTATCTCCATTCCATAAGTTTGGTTTTTTACTTCATTCAAACGATGGGTTTCTTGGGTTTGCTGCGATACAAGAAGTCTTTTTGATTGAAAATATTAAATATATATATATTTAATATATAATTTCATTTTGTTTTATGTTCAGATAGAAATTAGAAATTTTTCTATTTCATTTATTGCTAATTTAATGTTTTGATTGTGTCGTGCAATTTAATCTTTTTTTTTATTTATTTGGTTCCGATTGTATCTACACATCCTAATTATTTTATTTGGGTTGCTAACTCAACGGTAGAGTACTCGGCTTTTAAGTGCGGCTAGCATCTTTTACACATTTGTATGAAGCAAGTGATTCGTCCATACCATCGGTAGAGTTTGTAAGACCACGACTGATTCTGAAAGGAATGAATGGAAAAAATAGCATGTCGTATCAGTGGAGAATTCTGAGAATATTTCATTCTTATCCGATCGGTCCAAAACCTTGTTTGAATTCGTGGCGCGGAACAAAATAAATTCAAAGTTTGGTTGAGTAAGTAAATGGATAGAGCCCTGCGGCCCCAATATTATTATAAGGAAATAAGGAAACAAAAAAAGCAACGAGCTTCTGTTCTTAATTTGAATGCTTGATTTTCCGATCTAATTAGACGTTAAAAATTTATTAGTGCCTGGTGCGGGAAAGTCTTTTCCCATAAGTGGATTTTCCGTTTTTTTTTTAACGAGTCCTAATTATTAGCTATTCTCCATTATGGGATTATGGGGTGGAGATGAATGTGTAGAAGAAGCAGCATATTGATAAAGAGATTTTTTTCCAAAATCAAAAGAGCGATTGGCTTGAAAAAAATAAATAAAAAAAAGATTTATAATTAATTATCTTGTTATCCTATCTTGTTATCCTATAAGGAACATAAACAATTAGATGGAAAAAGAGAAGATAGAGAATCCGTTAATGAATTTAACCTGTTTCCGAGGTATCTATTCTTTTCTTACTATAATACCTTGTTTTTACTGTATCGTACTATGTATCATTTGATAACCCAATAAAATAAACCCCCTGCCCTTGGTTCAAATCTAATTTCAAATGGAAGAATTTCAAAGATATTTAAAACTAGATAAATCTCGGCAACATGACTTCCTATACCCACTTATCTTTCGGGAGTATATTTATGCACTTGCTGGTTTAAATAGATCCATTTTGTTGGAAAATGTAGGTTATGACAATAAATCTAGTTTACTAATTGTAAAACGTTTAATTCCTCGAATGTATCAACAGAATCATTTGATTATTTACACTAATGATTCTAACCAAAATCCATTTTTTAGGTACAACAAGAATTTGTATTTTCAAACGATATCAGAGGGACTTGCAGTTATTGTGGAAATTTCATTTTCCCTAAGATTAGTATCTTCCTTAGAAAGGTCAGAAATAGTAAAATTTCATAATTTACGATCAATTCATTCAATATTTCCTTTTTTCGAGGACAAATTCTCACATTTTAATTATATGTCAGCTGTACTAATACCCTACCCCATCCATCTAGAAATTTTTGTTCAAATTCTTCGCTACTGGGCGAAAGATGCCTCTTCTTTGCATTTATTGCGGCTCTTTCTCCATGAGTATTGTAATTGGAACAGTCTTATTACTCCAAAGAAATCTATTTCCATTTTTTCAAAGAGTAACCCAAGATTCTTCTTGTTCCTATATAATTCTCATGTATGTGAATACGAATCCATCTTTTTTTTTCTTCGTAACCAATCTTCTCATTTACGATCAACATCCTCTCGGATTCTTTTTGAACGAATGTATTTCTATGGAAAAATAGACCTTTTTTCAAAAGTTTTTGCTAATGCTTTTCAGGCCATCTTGTGGTTATTGAAAGATTCTTTCATGCATTATGTTAGATATCAAGGAAAATGCATTTTGGTTTCAAAAGATACGCCTCTTCTGATGAATAAATGGAAATATTACCTTGTCAATTTATGTCAATGTCATTTTTATGCGTGGTCTCAACCGGAAAGAGTTTATATAAACCAATTATCCAAATATTCTCTCAACTTTTTGGGCTATCTTTCAAGTGTGCGACTAAACCTTTCATCAGCGGTACGGAATCAAATGCTGGAAAAGTCATTTATAATAGATAATACTATGAAGAAACTCGATACAATAGTTCCAATTATTCCTCTGATTGGATCATTGGCAAAATCTAAATTTTGTAACG